AATATTCTATGCGAAAATCTTCTATTTTCATAAGATCGATGGGAGTTGTATTCAAAAGATCCCATAATGTATATATATTGGATCTTTTGAGGCAATTCTAGATTCTGGGAGGCAATCCTAATTCGTCAATCAAAATCAAATGAAAGTCTTTTTTTTTCTTTTTTACTTTGTTTAGCTAATTTATCATGAAAGGTAAAAATCGGTAAACGAATCTTGTGTTGATTGTCGTCTAAATGGAGGTTTTCTTCTTCTGTATTTAAAAAGAGACTAAATAAATCAATCAACTTCCGAGAAGCTTCATGAAGTGCTTCTTTAGGAGTTAAACTTCCATTTGTCCATATTTCAAAAAAAAGTATCTCTTCTTTGTCAGTCCTATTCCCATTCCCATAAGAATAGATACTGTAATTGGCATTTCGAACAGGCATGAATACAGCATCTATAGGATAACTTCCATCTTGAAAGTTATTTGTTGGACTTTTTATCTGATAACCGCGACTCTTCTCAATTTCTAATTTCATACAGAAATTAATTGATTCCGTCAAGCTAGCTATATGTTGTGTATTGTCAACGATTTGCACATAAGGGGGCATGATGATATCATGAGCAGTTACATCTCTAGGACCTTTTACACAAATAAACGCGTCAGAAGTTCCATATAGATTGCTTTTCAATACAATTTCTTTCAAATTCATGAAAATTTCATTGACGGATTCTTGAATACCTACTATGGTAGAATATTCGTGTGTTACTTTCTCAAATTTTGCGTGTGTGATACACGTTCCTTCTATTTCTCCAAGCAAAGCTCTTCGCATCGCAATGCCTATGGTTTCGGCTTCACCTTTCCTAAGTGGAAACAAGATAAAGCGCCCATAATAAAGACGCTTACTGTCGACCCTCGATTCAACACACTTCCACTGTAATCTCTGAAGAAATCCTCTTCTGTTTTCTCGACTCATAGTATATAGTAGTTGATTAGTTTATTGAATTGTTTTTTTCTCTTCTTTAATTGGATTATTGAAACGTTTCTTTCTGTTTAAATTTCTGCAATCTTTATTTTTACACACGTCTTTTTTTAGGAGGTCTACAGCCATTATGTGGCATAGGGGTTACATCCCGTATATAGGTTAATCGTATACCGCTTTTATAAATAGTTCGTAATGCTGCGTCTCTTCCGCGACCGGGCCCTTTTATCATGACTTTTGCGCATTTCAGACCTTGATGATCCACTACTGTACGAATAGCATTTCCTACAGTGGTTTGCGCAGCAAAAGGGGTCCCTCTTCTTCTACCCCTAAATCCACAAGTACCGGCAGAGGCCCAAGAAACCACTTGACCTCTTACATCTGTAACAGTCACAATGGTATTATGGAAACTTGCTTGAATATGAATAATTCCTTTTGATAGTTTACGTGTATTCTTACGTGAACTAATACGTCGATTCGTACGGAAATCAATTCTACGTATAGTTTTTGGCATGTTTTATCATCTCATAAATATTAAGTTATATATGGATATATCCATTTCCTGTCAAACTGGATCCCTTTTTTATTTGTACATTGGATTGGGTCTTTTAAAGAGTCTCTTTTATATTATCCCTGTCTTTGTTTATGCCTGGGGTTGGAACAAATTAGTCTAATTCGCCCCCGCCTACGAATTAGGCGGCATTTTTCACAAATTTTACGAACAGAAGCTCTTATTTTCATATTTGCCATCCCTTACTGTAATTTTGAATATATTTCTTGGAAGAAAAAAAGTTTAGTGAAATTTAGAATTGTATTCCTACCAAAGTAATGTTAGGATTGAAAAACCGCCTAATTCTCCGAAGCCTTGTTCTTGTTGGGCTTCTTCGAAGCCTTGTCGGGATTCTCCGAAGCCTTGTTCTTGTTGGGCTTCTTCGAAGCCTTGTCGGGATTCTCCGAAGCCTTGTTCTTGTTGGGCTTCTCCGAAGCCTTGTCGGGATTCTCCGAAGCCTTGTTCTTGTTGGGCTTCTCCGAAGCCTTGTCGGGATTCTCCGAAGCCTTGTTGAGATTCTCCGACGACTTGTTGAGATTCTCCGAAGACTTGTCGGGATTCTCCGAAGCCTTGTTTAGATTCTCCGAAGACTTGTCGGGATTCTCCGAAGCCTTGTTGAGATTCTCCGAAGACTTCTTCGAAGGCTTCTTGAGGGGGAGTCGATAAATTATACGTCCTCGTGTGGGATCATATTGACTTACTTCAATTTGGACTCTATCTCCTGGTAATATCCGTATAAAACGACGTCGGATCTTTCCTGAAATATAACCTAGAATAATATCTGTATTATGGTTATCTGCTTTATCGTCGTTATCTAAAAGAACCCGGAACCTACCATCGGGAAATGATTCGGTAATTAAACCTTCATAAATCCTTTTTTCCTCTTTTTTAGTCATTTTTTGAAAAATCCTCCTGTAATTCAAAAAATTGATTAATCTCCTCTTCTTCTTTTATTTTTTGAAAAAAAAAAGAAGTTTCTGATCGAATT